GAGACCTCTATAAATAGGTCCTTAAGCCACGATCATTGTATGCGTCTTCTGACTTTTGAGAGCCTTAGAGAGCCTTTTGTGAGTGAAAACAAAAGAGTTTTTGAGAAGACGTGAGGCATCACCCACAAAATTCTTTGATTGAGTTTAGGTAGCGGAGGTGGAGACAGTTGAACCAGAGCCTGTTGATTGAGATCGATATCGAGATTCCGCGGGGACAGAAGCAGGGATAGCAGGAGCGGGACCGGCTTAAGTTGACCCACCAGCATCCTCCCCACCACCATGACCAAAGGCCGAGACAAGTGCTTCGGTGGTTGTTTCAGTTCAAGATGCAGATTCAGAAGTTAGAGTGCCAGAATCTGTGGATTCACCATCGAGGGAGCACGGGCGGGAGAGGCAGCGGCTGAGCCAGCTTTTGACCGTTTCGGCAGAGACAGCCGAAGCAAAGGAAGCAAATCCAGGCGCAGATACATTCATTGAGATCGAGAGCAGCCAGTGGCTGGGGTGATTAATGGCTCTTATTCCTACCCAACGGATCAACCGCAGAGCTCCGGGCCAACCCGTCACCAGTGACATTCGCGCGCACGAAGGGTTTATCCCGGCCGCTCCAGCGCGGACACCACACCCCTACAAACCAGTCCACGAGGAATGACGGGGTGACTCGCCCCACACACCCTGGCCCGTCCTTTCACTGACACATAGCTACTAGTGCACTTTATCGAAGTCTACACCAAGCACACCCCGCACCATTGCGGATGCTACTATCCAAACCTCACGTGCGCTACGCATCCATCCCATTGACGCATTGACCACTGCAACGCCGAGGGACAGCCGTGCGAGAGAAATCGACCATGGTTATCTCGGAAGGAATCGAGAAGAAGACCCGATCCAGGATAAAGACTTCCAACATTGTCTTTGCACACCTTTTCTATGGGGCAACCGAAAACATGTCTTAGAGATTTCCCCGGTTTCGGGAAATTCTCTTCTCGTTGGCTGCGCCGCTATAAACGAGCGGGAAAGAGCTACGAACCGGACGGCCGGGAGTTATGATTGGCTTACCATACGATTATTCCCGCCGAAGAAAGAGAAGAAGAATAGGACTCTCCTAGCTCTTTCCCATATATACAATTATCAGAACCTGGTGATCCCCGGTTGATTGAACTACCCCAGCCGGGGTAAGTAAGGCCTTCCGGTGATAAGAAAGATATCGGGCTCTGGCATCTCCGTGTTTGAATGAGGGGAAGAGGAAGAGCATGAGACTCCACCCTGAATCCCTAGCTAGCAGTCGAGTGCCTCAAGGGCCCTGGGCGAATCAGAATTAGCAGATCGAACAACTCTTGAATGGACTACCTCCCCACTGAGGAAGATGCAGCAGTAGTGGATGAAGCAGTCGGTGAAGCGTCGAGCAGCAAGGCATAGGTTATGTTGTTTAACACCGGGGTCGTACCCTCATCAGGAAACTCTGGTACGGTTTATTCCTTTCCCGGCGGCCGAGTGGCTGCCGCACCTCTCCATCGGGCAGATCGTGAAAACATCTTGGAAGGGAGGAGATCGAATGCGGGAGGTTCCGAACATTAGACTGATCATAAGGTTCTTTCTACTAGGCGGAAGCATCTATCTAATGTTAGTGAAGTCCCCACTCAATTGTTCTATTCTCTTAGGTTAGGAAAGGCTGGTGTTCGGAGATTGCTTGGATTTGAATATTAGGGTGAAAGCCCTAACACAGATATGTACCTGGTTACGGGCACCTTATCCGTAGTTAGTTCCGGTTTCTCCCCTTCCGGCAGGCAGTCCAGTGACTCTCGCCCCCGCTTCCAGGAGGAGATCTTCTCTTCCTCTGCCCTGATCGTGTATGGATCGGGATGGGTACGAAAGGATTTTTGCAAAAGAGACTGACTTTATGAGAACATTCCGAAAGACTGTTCGAGGTGTAGAAAACAGGGTCATAATCTCGAGAACTGTAGGTTTGCTAAAGAGGCAACCCTGAGGACCTTCGTCGAACCCGGAAGGAGTGGGTTCCTATTGAACGCAATGTTACCCAAGGCGCGATCGATGATGAAAATCCGACGTTTGGGTAATCGGGATCATACTGAATAACCACCGCGTGTTGCTGAGGTTGTTGAGACAACGGGTGTTGGCACCGTTCTTGAAAATCAGGCGACGGAAGCATCGACTCCACCCCTAGCCCCTCTTGGGAAATCTGCTAGGGTTTTAGATGAAGTTACAAATGGTGCATAAGTTGACGTCAGCCCCCATGCATGCAGAATATGCCTTTGGGTTCGATCCCACGTGACCCAGAAACTGCTGAAGCTTTCAATGATGTGGCAAGCCTCTCTGATTATCTGAATTCTGCTGAGGCTGAGGCTAGAAATTCAGATCACCGTAGGCGGAAAGCTTCCCGAATGTACCCGTCGGCTGCGACTCAAGAAGCTCGAGGCATAGTTTCGGAATCTAAGGGTCCTTCTGAAGGAGGAAGGGTTATCACCCACCTAAAAAAGAAGAATTCTTAGAATTCAGTCGTGCCATGACTGGAAAAATTCAGGCGATGTTCCGAGTTCGTGAAGCTACGGAGAACTTTGAAGATCTTGTTGTAGAAGACACGGAATCGGATAGATCAGAATCGGGTTCTAGCCGTCGATGCTGAACAGGAGAAAGGTGATCAAGATGGGTTTACGCCAGTAGTTTCCAAGCGCAAACGTCGTAGGAGGGCTTGGTACCTTGGCCCCGGTGGTGTTACCAGGCCTCAAGTGAGACCCGATATTCTGCAAGGGTATTCCTCGACGTTAGTTCCATGATAAGTGCAGCTATATGGAATGTTAGAGGATCGGAAATGATCCTTCTATTAGAATAAGATTCTCAATATCCCGTCAATATGGCTTGTCGTTCTTGGCCATTCTAGAGCCCATGAGAAATTCAAACCAATTACAGAAGGTGGGTAGGAAAATGGGTTTTCATTCGTCATTATGATTATGGAAGGATAATTTGGATATTATGGAAGGACAGCATGGAGGTTTCAGTCGTGTTTGCTTCAGATCAGATGGTAACCGTCGGAAGTCACTCATAACAATTTCCCTCGAAAGGTGATGATTTCAACTGTTTATGCTAAATGCAACGTATCAGATCGAAGAGTCTTATGGAATGATCTCTGCACGATTGGTTCAAACTTCAGTGGCCCGTGGATGGTGGGAGGCGACTTCAATACAATTCGTCGAACCATCTGAAAAGATTGGAGGTCGTGAAGCATGCTATCAATCAATGACCGACTTCAGGACAATGATAGATTCCTGTGGTCTGGTTGACGCGGGATTCTCCGGTAATAAATACACTTAGTGCAATAACCAACAGGGGCGAGGACAGGGCTCGATTAGATCGTATCTTGGTCAATGCGGATTGGATTGCCTCCTTCAGGGATACTCGACGTTTGTCATCTCGGAAGAAGGTAGTCGGATTACTCGCCCTTATTGCTACAGGTACGTGATTCCGACCATAGTAATCCCAAACCTTTCGACGTTTGAAAACATATGGTTAGATGATTCTCGGTTTGAAAAGGTGGTAAAGTCAATCAGTCTTGGGTCTTAGATATACCTGGGACCCCATGTTTAGATTCTTTTCCAAGCTGAAGCGGCTCAAAATGTCCTAAAAGCGTCGGAACAAGGGATGTATTCAAAATCTCAAACTAGCCGAAGACGTCGGTGCTTATGTGTGAAAATGATCTAATTTAAGGAGGGTGGTCTGAGGAAAAGCAAGAAAAATGAAATGAAGCCAAGGAAGCGTACCAGCTGAGGCTAAAGCAGGAGGAAGTCTTCTGGAGGCAGAAATCCAGAATCAAGTTGAAGGAGATCGCAATACTCAGTTTTTCCATCTATAAACTATGGCTAGAAAGCGGAGGAACAAAATTGAGAAAATTCAGCTTTCGGATGGAATATAGTCCAGGGTGGAAGGTCAAGACCTAGTTGGCCTAGAAGCAGCAAAGTTTTCAAGAGCATGTTGACGGAAGGTAATATTGTTCTGGATGAAGGCCTTCGTCGAAAGCATCCTTGTATCGGAGGAGGATAAGAAAATGCTTACAAAATGGCCATCAATGGAAGAAATATATGGTTCCATCAAGAGCATGCCTCCAGATAGCGCCCTGGTCCTTTACTTTAATCAACAAGGCTGCTTTCCTGCTAACCCTTCTCGCCAAGGAAAGAAGTCCAATAGCAGCTGATCTTAGCTTTGAGCACTTATTCCTTTTGTTCCTCTGAGAGTGGTCACGAGCTTATTGGAATCAGAGCTTTTCAAGCATTCCCATAGTCAGAAGGTCAAACGAAGCAAATACATCTCTGTTAACGAATGCTCCTACTACTAATGTAATGGTTCCATATCCAATTACTTAAGGATAAGGAAGAAGGAGAGAACAGCTACTAAGAGTTAGAAGAGCCATACCACAGAAAGCTAAAAGGAGCAGGGTATTTTATATACGCTAGCACCAAAGCAAGGAAAGAAGGCAAGGTGACCAGGTGAAAGGCTTGCTTAACTATAAATAGATTAGTAATAAGGTCTTAAGGAACTACTAAAACCGATATTCCCTTTGTTTTTGGGCTATAAGACTCTTCTACGTGCATAAGCTTTTGACTAAAAACGATTACGCCCCGGTAAAAAGGGGTCCGTCAACTGAACTTGCCTTGTTGTGATAGGGGTACCACCTTTTCAGTCCCACCAAGGAGCCGGAGCTTTACTTAGATAGGGCTTGACTGCCTTGAGACTTTTTTTTCTCGATTCCCAGAGGTCGAACAAAGGTAAAGAGTCTTTTACGATTTTCCGACATTGGAATTTTACGATTCGCCGACATATGAAATAAGAAAAGAAAAGAGAAGTAGGAGATGCTCATCTAACTCATTCACAGGGATGTCTCGCACAAGGAAAGCTCTTCTATGGGCACTCGCCGCTTACAGGGAATGCTTCTTAGGCTTTCTTACCCTGAACCACCACCCATTCTCAACGTGGCTTAAAAGCTCTTCTCTTTCCTTGAGAAGCAATTAACAATTGCGAAGTGTGAGTTTCGTTACGAAGATCCGAAAAGAGACACAGGAAGAGCGGGCGAGGCTCTGAAACATGTACCACAACTTTAGGGTTCCACGGGCGTATCCACACCTTCGGTGCCTAATGATGGAGTGCATTTCACCTTATATGGTTCTCCTATTGAGAAAGTCTGTCTATTTTACCATGCTCTTTGAATAGAATGAGCCTAAGCCTCTGTGTCCGGCTGCGCCTCCTCATAAAGTACGGCTAAAGGCCGCTACCCGCAGCTATAACAGCTCCTCCGCGACCTCTTAGGTCCATCCAGCCTGTGCACATGGGATAATGTTCAGTATACACCGTCACACGAACAGCTTCACTTTTTAGGGACATGCCTTTCTTTTCGCCTGTTACACAGCAAACCGACGACTTTTATCTAGCCTCAACCAAGCTTTTCGTTCGAATGAAAAGGAAAAGCCGCACATTAGCTAGCCATTAAAAAGAATGCATTTTTTCAATCAAACAGGGATTGTTTTACACCATGGATTCTTTGCTCTTCTCCGTGTGTATTGGAATGAATGGAGTCACTAACCCGACTTTCTACAGCCGGGGCCAACCCAGTGATCAATGACAGCTCCGCACTGATTAGTATTCCAGCTACCCGATAAAGTCTGGCACTTTTAAGAAAGTTCTCGGTCGCACACTTCGCTGTGCTCAGTGCCTTGCATTGGAAAAGGGTTCCGTTTCAGCCCTTTCTTCTACGCTACGTTGAGGGAGCGGTCTCTGCGACAGATCTCGAATGGCTTGGTTCCTTCGTATCGGACTGGGCCTTAAGTGGACTTACAGCGGTCTAATAAAGAAAAGGATGCTCTAGCTTTCCGTGCCTCTTTGGTTAATCTAAGGTATTGGTATTATACAGCCTCGGTTCACCCTATATGATATAGAGGATCCTAAAATCCGTATCTTTCTAGAGATCCGAAAGAAGTCAGTTTCAAGCCCGAATGATGAAAGGTAACGTCGGTCCTCTGGTCCCTTTAGGCACCTCGAATAAGAGGCATTCCCACCATTCATATTCCGCCCGGTCAACAGATCCTTTCTCACGATCTGGATTAAAAGCCATTGTGGGTGGCGGAGCGCTAGAAAACGACTGCAACACCATACCCGTCGAAGCTCAAGTTAGACTGACCGGGTATTTCTTTGATTCGAACCAACTGTAGAGACTCTTTCTGCTCTCAGAAGAATGAAATGGGCTTAGATGCATGGGATACCAATCTTACGATCTTAGGGCCCTCTGTGTCCTTGCGAATTGAATTCCACTATCCGAACCGCTTCGTTCCGGGAAGAAGAGAAGGGTTAGGTCAATCAGTTGACTTCCTTACTAAGCTTTCAGGAAAGTCAGGACTATGCTTATAATCTACTAATCGGTAAGCATTCCTCATGTGGGCAACCAAGCAATCGGTGGTTCATCAGAGGATTCCATTTTGAGAGAAAGCAAGGAAAGCTAACCTACCCTTCCGTTCGCTGAATCTGACCTTCGTCCAAGAGTTCGGGCTTCTGCGCGAGGAACGTGCTTTCTGACATCGAGTTTCAGCTATGCCAAGAGATCACTACTTTGATAAGGTCGGTTCGATTGGTCATTCTTCAGGAGAAGTCCCAAAACAGAACTAGTCAATTGATAGGATCATTGCTAACCCATTGGCTTCATCGAGATCGGATAGCGCATAGTATCCATGAAAATAAACTACTACCAGAAGGGAAGGGCCGCTTTTTCTTCTTCGAATGAGAGCTCTGATTCTTTTTTCCTTTATAGGATATTCTGATGGAACTGGTGCCAATGATTGATAACATGGTAGAGTAGAGCAAGCTTTCGCTTTTTTTTATATTCGTATAGAAATTATCCCAACTCCGTTTCATCGGGATATTCCGAACTAAATAGGTACGAAGTTGCAGCATATGCCTCCACGGGAGTCAAGCTCAAAGTGACAGGTATTTGATGGGCTATCCGCTCTAAAATACGGGGTCTGGAATTAGGGCTTTTCGTTTTGCAGGTATCGTATGACCAAAAAGTGTTTCTATTAGCAGAGTTTCCACCCTCTCCTGTTTAGGTGGAAAGATTGGTACTATTATTATTATTATGGTGGACTAGGCGATTTAGCGAAGCCTAGAGTAGCCCTCTAACCAAGCCTATCAAAGTGACGGAGTTCATGAGTCAGGCATTGGCCCATTCTACGAAGCTACTGGCATCTATTCTAATAAACTCGTTGTGTTCAAGTCTTCGAATGGTGTCCCCATAGGCCGAAACCACGTAAAAGAGAGATTTATGAGGGACCGGGCTTTTCCTTTAGTCCTCTGATAGTGAAATTGCTAAAAAGAAAAAGGGATACACCAACCATCCGCTCCGAGCTGTGTCCCTCCCTGCTGATAGAAGAGAGCGGTCTGGAATTGATTCACCTATTACACGACTCGCATCAGCAACAGGAAAAGGAACTGTGGCTATCGCTAGCAGCCCCGGCCAAAGTTATCTTCCTCAGAGAGGAGTTGGATCCGCAAAGGTCAGCCAAGAAAGCAGGAAAGATGCCAATTCATGCGGGTTTCTTAACTTTGATTGTTAGATTTTCGGGCATTTCCTTAAAGATAGACGGAAACTTCCTGGGCTTGGCTTTGCCATCAGCAGTGTGCTTTCGAGCGTTCCCTGCCTCGACCTGTTCGGTTTTAAGGTGGGAGTCCTCTTCTTTCACTTTCAGCTGAGTTAGTCGCCCAGCCTTTGGCATCTCTCTTTAAGGTTTATAGCATTCTATGTAATATCGACCGAATGCGCTAGGTAGATTTCTCTTCTCTTCATCTCCATTCATTTCTTTCAGAACCTCTGCGCGGAATAGAGATCCTTGTTTTGATTAGAGAGGCGAGCCCCGCACCAAGGGTGTTCACCTACGAGACACCGGCGCCTCTTGACTTTCATGTGTTTTTCATGCGTTAGCTGCTTTCGTCCTTGTGCTAGTCGGGCACTTTCCCGCAGGTTCATATATTTTGGTTATATCTTGTGTGAGTGAATGAGGTAGTTTTACTTGCTCGCTTGTTAGCCACTGCCGTTTTAGTTGGATCAACTCCCCTTTCTGCAGGTGCTGGGTAGTTTACTCACTTAGCGCTGTCCTCAGCTTTGCTTCTTACCGGCGAGGTTGAGCCGCCATAGTTTCTTCTTTTTCTTCGATAGACTAAATAGAGTTTACCGAGTAGAATTGTTATAAATAGAATCTTAAATAAATACAACTACTGTTTCTTCATTAACAGAATATCGGAGTGTAGGGATTCCTAAACCCACTTTCTAGAAAGCTCCTCTTGCGCTAAACGAATAATAGATAGCGAATAGATAGGCAAACCTGGCTCATCACTCTAATGGCAGGCCTGTGCCTCCTCTGCAAACATATATCTTTTTCGCCCCTGAAGAAGAGAGTGAGCCGGATGGGAGACAAAATGGCACATTCTGAAGGTAGTGCACAGCTAGTTCGGCTAGAGGGGAAGGTAGGGGCCCCGCCCGGCTGTATAAAGTAGGGCTAGCGGCTCCTGAAATAAGAGGTTCTGAAAGAAAGATTCGTTCAGAACAACTTGACTGCCTTGAGCCTTTTTTCTCGATTCCCAGTAGGTCTACGACCACTAAAGAAATCTAGTCATCCCATTCTGTTTTTGGTTTAAACCCCTACCCTTTGTTACAGGTGTCCTTGAGTGGAATTCAGGAAGATGAAAGTAGGGACAGTAAACGCCTTTCTACTAGAAGGAAGGCTGGCGTCCAGAGGCACTACTAGGAATAGGGACAAGGAATGACTCCACTCTTAGCGCACTCTCAGGAAAGAATCGGTACAACAATTGAAAACGAAAGACGCACGAACCCTTCACTGCTGACAGCAACTCTTATAAAGCACTTTTCACGATTCAAAGGCCATTTAGAGTAGGGCATTGGAATTTATTGTTTTCCTTGTACTCTTATGTACATCCCCTTGAATCAGTGAATCCGGGGACAGAGCTCTAAACTCCAAGGTAAAGACAGAATGAACTCTTGGTCGGGCAAGAATTCCCGTTGAAGCCGATCCATCCTATGACTCATCAGTCTATGGCGCGCCTTGAGCTTTGCTTCGCAACCTTTCTAATTCAGTTGAAAAGAAATAGAATGAACACCATCTGGAGCTATGTCTGAAAGTAGATTAATCTAGGTACGCTTAGCGCTTAGTAGGTCAGGAGCATAGGTGGTAGTATAGTAATTACAAATCGGGGATATCCGGTTCACTTTTCATAGGTTTTCCTAATCAAATTAACAACTAGACTTTGAGGACAGTGTGCTGAGTAACGAGAAATCCTGTCTTGCAAGAAATCTATGTGAGTTTTGTCAGTCACATAAAGTCAATGTCGGTATTTTGTCCAAGAATGGCTCTCTCTGAGGTCACTCTCGCTCTATAAAGAGTAGTGTGCCCTAAGCAGAGGATAAACTACTTACTAATACTAATAGATAATAGGAAGACTCGAAGGAAAGGCCGGACTCTACTACTTAATTTAAAAGGGCGGGAAGAGAGGACTTCTTACAGGCAGCTCCCTTTCTTCCTCAGAGGGCGGGGTTCTGGCATTACCGCTCATGTGGGAGAGCCCATGCTTGATAGAAAAGACCCTTACCTACTAGAATTGGCTAAAAGAAGAAAAGATGCACGAGGAAATCCTTCTATTATATAAGAGATTTGCAGATAGTGATTGGAAGGCTAGCCCTGCGCCTATCCACTTGCCTTTAATACCTGACCGTAACTGCCAGCCTTGAAATTGCCTAAAAGAAATCACAAACAAGAAAGCTGTGAGTCCTTACTCAACTCCCAGTGCATTAAGGAAAGGAATTCTTATCGCTTAGCGAAACTACTTGCATTACCTTCGGCTAAAGGAATTATTATCGCTTAGCGAAACTACTTGCATTTTGGCTCAACCTGAGGGTCAAAGAGAGCTCGACCAGACCAGATAGTAAGCATCTGAACGAGTGAACGGAGTCAAGCTGGATCTGTTGTCGACGGAACTAGAAAAGCAGTCTCTTTCAACTAGCAAAGAGATTCACACGGGACACTACTTTACTTTCGGAGCAAGTGACTACACTACACTTGATATTAGGCTTTTAGCCCCTTATTTTCGTATTTATCTTTCATCTCCTCTCGTACGCAAGACCTCAGCTAGCCAATCATGGATTGGTCGTAAGAGCCTTAGAAAGACAAGACAGCCAATCAGAAATGTCACGAAATCCCTGCTATTTTTATTCTACCGCTATAACATCAACAATTCCATGAGCTTGGGCTTCTGTTGCTGACATAAAACATCTCTTTCCATGTCTTCGGATACAACCCATAAGGGTTTGCCCGTTCTTTGTACATAAACCCTTGTGATGGTTTCGCGTAACTTCAACAGTTCTTCCGCTTCCAGGATAAATTCTCCCGTTTGTGCCTCATAAAAGAACTAGCAGGTTGATGGATCATTACCCTGACTGGCTTTCTCTTCTAGAAACGGAGCTTGAAAGAGCTAATTCGTTCTTAGCTGTCCTAGCTTCTTAGAAACATACTAAAGGGAACTACCGGACGATGTTAGATAAAAAGAAAGAAGAAGATCGTCCGCTGCATATCATCCGCTGCGCTTATCTTCTGTTAGTTCAATAGCCTAGCTTCCTACTAGCAACTCGGTCAGATAGGAATGCCCACTACAAACTACCTAGAGAAGAGATTCTATTAGTTAGGTTAGCTCGTTAACAACGTCTATAGGTTTCAGAATTCCTTAAGAGCTAAGAGGGAAGGAAGGTCCTCCGCTTAGAGTTATAAAAGAAGGAGAGTGCGGCTACCCTTACTCGAGACCCCACCTAGAACCAACTGGGCGATCTCCGTCGATGCGCTATGAGAAAAGAGCCGTAGGAGGATTTCTCTTGGTAGCATTTCTTTTGATATCTTTCTTTTATTTAATACCAGCAATGCGGCTAGCTACAAGAAGAGAGCTACTAGCTACTACTAGCTACTGGGAACTACCTAGATACCTAGCTACTAGGAACAGCCTATAGCTACTAACTCAATGGGAGACGAGACTCTCGTTCGATACGCTATACGCAATTTCGTAATAGTCTAGCCAGCTCACTTCTATTGCCCACACGTAGTAGCAAGAGCAGCAGATCCATTTCCCATTATTGGATTAGGGCGAGCCAAAGAAAGTATAAGCATAATTCTCCCTTTACTCTTCGAGTCAAGCACTTTCAGTCCCTTAATCGTCAGTGTTGAGGTGATCGTAGGACTGTGTCAACCAAGGGCAGCTTAGTCAGGAAGACTATGACTATTTTAGAGTCAGACCTAACTTGCTCTCGGTTCCTACGGCAATCAAGCAATGAGTAAGGAAGAAGATATAGTCAAGGGAGAACAAAGAGAGATTCTTTTGAGCAGGCAGTTTCAGCATGATTTATTGAGTTCCAAATATCCCTCCAGACAGAAAGAGACTCCTTCCTGTACGAGTAGTGAAGAACTAAACGAGTTGGTTGGTTGTTGACCAACGGAAAGCCTGGGAGAAACTACTTATCTGTCCTTCTCATCCGCTCGCCTACGGCTCGCTAACTGCCTTCTTTATTCCTGGCTTCTCAACTTCCGGTTGAAAACCTCCTGTTTTGAACGAAAGAAAGACAGATTACCTATGAGAGGTATCGATTTGGGACTCAAAGAAGGTCATTTTGGAAATTCCGGACACGTCTTCTCAGGATCTATCTTTACTCCTCCTGAGCCGATGATGTGCCCCAAGTATACCAGCTCAGCTCCCTCATCCCGAACAGGCTCTTCTCCGTATGGGCTTTCAGCTGGTGCTCACGCAGAGCTTAATCACAGTCTCTACGTGTTTCAGATGCTCCTCCTCTTGCTATAAACCAGATGTCGTCGTCGTAGACCGTGACGAATTCATCCAATCCAAATAAGGCCTAAGAACATCGTTCATCAGCCGCATAAAGGTTGCAGGTGCGTTGGTCAGACCGAATGGCATGACGATCCATTCATATAACCCTTGCCTTGTCTTTAACGCGGTCTTCCAACGCCTTCCACCACTTGCACTTGGTGGTATCCCGACTTCAAGTCTATCTTGGTGAAGGGCCCTCAACTAGTCAAATGGGAATCAGACATCTATCCTTGGCAAAGGATAGCGATTCTTTACTGTGATCTTGTTAAGGGCGCGAGAATCCTAATCCACGCACATGCGCCACGAGCCTTCTTCGGCACCAAGACCACAGACGAGGCACAAGAGGATGTACTGGGCCTTACATGACCCTTTTCGAGCAGCTCTTTCAACTGCCGCCTAATCTCCTCATTGGCCAATGTCGACGTCCTGTAACGCCGTTGGGTAAGACAGCTCCTGTGTGAGTTCAATCGAGTGTGCTCCAAGCTGCTACAGGCTTTCAATCCAAATCAGCTACAGCTAAATGAAACCAAAAGCAAAGCTTGAAAGCTCAATTCCTAGCTGCTACAGCTAAA